GCTATAGGAAAATATATATCTATGTCTGCTCACAAAGCACGAAGAGTAATTGATCAGATTCGTGGACGTTCCTATGCGGAAACGCTTATGATACTCGAACTCATGCCGTTTCGAGCATGTTATCCAATTTTTAAATTAGTTTATTCTGCAGCAGCAAATGGTAATCACAATATGCGCTTCAACAAATCAAGTTTAATCATTAGTAAAGCTCAAGTCACCGAAGGGAACACTGTGAAAAAGTTAAAACTCCGAGCCAGGGGACGGGGTTATCCGATAAAAAAATCCACTTGCCATATAACTATTGTACTTAAAGATTTAGGCGAAACGAAAAAAATTTCGATTCTTTAATACAAATATAATATGAAAATATTCACCAAAAATAAACTACACCATATTATGTTAAAAAAACCTGTATGAAGAAAAAAATAAGTACTGTACTAAGAGGTCGTCATATGTATAGTAATACGAGTAGGGGCTTATGGGACAAAAAATAAATCCACTTGTTTTCAGACTTGGTGCAACGCAAAGTCATCATTCTCTGTGGTTTGTACAACCAAAAAAATATTCCGAGGATTTACAAGAAGATCACAAAATACGAAATTATATCAAAAATTATGTACAAAAAAATATGAAAATATCTTCAAGTGTTGAGGGAATTGCATGTATAGAGATTCAAAAAAGAACCGACTTGATTCAAGTCATAATCTATATGGGATTCCCAAAGTTATTAATAGAACCTCGAAAAATCGAAGAATTACAGATGAATGCCCAAAAAGAACTTAATGCTGTGAACCGGAAACTAAACATAGCTATTTCACGAATTTCAAATCCTTATGGACACCCTACTATTCTTGCAGAATTTATAGCAGGACAATTAAAAAATAGAGTTTCATTTCGCAAAGCAATGAAAAAAGCTATTGAATTAACTGAACAGGCAGGTACAAAAGGCATTCAAATACAAATTTCGGGGCGTATCGACGGAAAAGAAATTGCACGTGTTGAATGGATCAGGGAAGGTAGAGCGCCTCTACAAACCATCCGAGCTAAAATTGATTACTGTTCCTATACAGTTAGAACTATCTATGGGGCATTAGGTATCAAAATTTGGATATTTGTAGACGAGTAAAAAGGCATTAGTTATTTGATTTATATTTAGATCAATCAGGTATATATAAGAAAAAAATTTCGTTCATTCTTTTTTTTGTATGTTATGTTAAATCAAAACAAAAAACAAGAATTCTATAAAGGTTGAATAAAAATTACATTAATCATTTGAGTCGAGATAATTGCTATGCTTAGTGTGCGACTCGTTGGTTTTTTTAGGATTATAGTAAAAAAAAGACCAGCCCATAGTCATAGTATGAACTAATAACCAACTCATCCTTTCGCATTATCTGAATATAAGGAATCGGTCGCGATATGATATATTGGTCATATCATTGTAGCAACTGAAATGTTAAAAAAAAAAAAAACCTATTTGATTATCAGTTGTGAAACTAAAGTATGTGGATAAATGGAAGGATGAGAGAAAGAGATAAAAAATTAATGATATAGAATTCCACTATGTAAGGTCAATAATTCATTTCATAAAGGGAAATGTAATAAAGCATTAATACTGATTGAGTTCTAATTCAAAAAAAATTTTTATGTAAAATAAATATTTTTTATTGATTTTTCCAAAGAATAAAAGAATCAAGAGCCCTGAGTCAATAAAGACTGAGGAGGTTGACTCAAGAACAAATTTAATTAAGGGCTCCATTGTAGAATTTAGACCTAACCATTAATCGCGAGGCGATGGGAACGACAGAACCTGTGATTCCATAAGATTCTATTGCAAACGAATCCTAATGATTCATTGGGTAGGATGGCGGAACAAACTAAGAACCAATTCATTTAAAAGGAAAGGCATGTCATGAATAAATCCTACAATAAAAGTCATGTCATGAACTAATCCTATAAACTGAATATTAAATAGAGTCAATATTCGCCCGCGAAAATTTTTAGGATTTCTAAATTGTAGTCGACCTAATAAAAGGCCAAGTAAAAGAAAGATTCGTTAAAACCTTATACTAAACCGAATTTGATAGAATTCTAGATTGAATGCACTTTTATTTATATCTCAAAAAAGGGGAGATACGAATTAATAATATATTATCAACGGCTCGTATGATTTAATATATTGTTTCCATATATTATTCATTAAATATAAATAGATTTATATTAGTTTATAATTGTTTCATTCGCGAGGAGCTGGATGAGATGAAACTATCATGTCCAGTTCTGTAATAGAGATGGAAGTAATAAATAACCATCAACTATAACCCCAAAAGAGTCCGATTTCGTAAACACCATAGAGGAAGAATGAAAGGAATATCTTTTCGAGGTAATCATATTTGCTTTGGCCGATATGCCCTTCAAGCGCTTGAACCTGCTTGGATCACATCTAGACAAATAGAAGCAGGACGGCGAGGAATGACCCGAAACGCACGCCGCGGCGGAAAAATATGGGTACGTATATTTCCAGACAAACCAGTTACAATAAGACCTACAGAAACACGTATGGGTTCAGGAAAGGGATCTCCCGAATATTGGGTAGCTGTCATTAAACCAGGTAGAATACTTTATGAAATGAGCGGAGTACCAGAAAATATAGCCAGAAAAGCTATTTCAATAGCGGCATCAAAAATGCCTATACGAACTCAATTCATTATTTCAGGATAGGAGTGTAGAACCAAAAGAAATAGGATAAAAAAAACAATTGTAGGTTTCTTTTGAATAAACAATATTTCTTTATTTCTTTTTTTTTTTACGTCACCTTTGCATTGAAACAAGAGATAAAAATGATTCAACCTCATACCCATTTGAATGTAGCGGATAACAGCGGAGCCCGAAAATTGATGTGTATTCGAATTATAGGAGCTAGTAATCGACGATATGCTCAAATTGGTGACGTTGTTGTTGCTGTAATCAAGGAAGCAATACCAAATACACCACTCGAAAGATCAGAAGTGATCAGAGCCGTAATTGTACGTACTTGTAAAGAACTCAAACGTAAAAATGGTATGATAATACGATATGATGACAATGCTGCGGTTATTATTGATCAAGAAGGAAATCCAAAAGGAACTCGAATTTTTGGGGCAATTGCCCGGGAATTAAAACAGTTAAATTTCACTAAAATAGTTTCATTAGCCCCTGAAGTATTATAAGATTAAGACACAATACAGTTTTACAGTTTATAGTATTTGAATGAAATTGATTAATTAGTATATTTAAGTTAATTAAGTAGATTGTTTGTGTCTCAGGTATATGCCTTTAATAATTCATAAATGTTTAAAAATTAAGAAATAATTCAAAAAGAGCATGTTGATTATAGCAAAATTCGGGAACAACTAAAATAATAGTTTATTATGAGTAAAGGCACTATTGGTAACCTACTAACCTATATACGAAATGCTGACATGAATAAAAAAAGAACAGTTCAAATACCATATACTAACATCGGTGAAAACATTGTAAAAATCCTTTTACGAGAAGGTTTTATTGAAAACATGAGGAAACATCAGGAAAGTAACAAAAGTTTTTTAGTTTTAACCCTACGACATAGAAGAAATCGTACGAGACCAAATAGAATTGTTTTAAATTTAAAACGGATCAGTCGACCCGGTCTACGAATCTATTCTAACTATCAAAGAATCCCGAGAATTTTAGGCGGCATGGGGGTTGTAATTCTTTCTACTTCTCGGGGTATAATGACAGACAGAGAGGCTCGACTAGAAAGAATCGGTGGAGAAATTTTGTGCTATATATGGTAATCTTTATGATATCCCAATTAGATATGGAGCTCTCGTATTTGTGACACAAGATAAGGAGTGGGATTACGCCTCCCACATTAGTTGATACCCCAAACGAAAGACCAAAAACGGGTTCATTACAGTTTAATTTCTGATCGTGGAGATACAATATCACTTTCCAACAGTATGCTCTTGATTTGGTTAGATAATGATAATTGGATTCTCGATTATGTTTCAAAACGCATTCGACATAATTCATTTTTACATAAATTATACAGAGCTATTCAGTAAATAGCGTCAAAATTGAGGAAAGTCATTATGACTCAACCAGAATTTATTGACTCTGAAACAACGATTAGAATGATTAGTGATAGTGATTAGGAGGTTTTTATAAATTTCAACATTTATTTCGTGGAGATACAATTAAAAATTTAAAGAAATTTATTTTCTTCCAATAAAGAGATTCAGAATTAAGTTAAGGAACGACAAATATGAAAATCCGCGCCTCCGTTCGCAAAATTTGTGAAAAATGTCGACTGATTCGTAGGCGAGGACGAATTATAGTAATTTGTTCCAACCCCAGACATAAACAAAGACAAGGATAACTTTGATAACTTTTAGAAAAAAAAGGGGGGGGGTACTCTATAAATCTAAAGTATCCAACGTACAAAGCAAAAAAAAAGGATCCGTTTTGACATGAAATGGATATATCCATACCATATCTCTGACTTAAATTTATGAGATGATAAAATATGGCAAAACCTATACCAAAAATTCGTTCTCGTAAGAATAGACATATGGGAACACGTAAAAATGCGCGTAGAATACCAAAGGGAGTTATTCATGTTCAAGCAAGCTTCAACAATACTATTGTAACTGTTACAGATGTATGTGGTCGGGTAATTTCTTGGTCCTCCGCCGGTACTTGTGGATTCAAGGGTACAAAAAGAGGGACACCCTTTGCCGCTCAAACCGCAGCAGGAAATGCTATTCGGACAGTAGTGGATCAAGGTATGCAACGAGCAGAAGTCATGATAAAAGGCCCGGGTCTCGGAAGAGATGCGGCATTAAGGGCTATTCGTAGAAGTGGTATACTATTAAGTTTCATACGAGATGTAACTCCTATGCCACATAACGGCTGCAGACCCCCTAAAAAAAGACGTGTATAAAAATAAACATTGAAGGTATTTCAAGAGAAATAAATAA